TACGGCAAAATCACTCTATTAGATCTAATCTACTTATTCGATCTAATAAGTACCTTGTGTCAGAAGTGAGAAATTCTATGGCTCGAATCTTTAGTATTTTCTTATTTATTACCTGTGTCTACTATTTAGGCAGAATACCGTCATCCATGGTTCTCAAAGAAACCTCAGTAACGGAAGAAAGGGGGGAAAGCAGAGAAGAAACAGATGTAGAAATAGAAAAAACTTCCGAAACGAAGTGGACTAAAGAGGAACAAGAGGGATCCACCGAAGAAGATCCTTCTCCTTCCCTTTTTTCGGAAGAAAAGGAGGATCCGGACAAAATCGATGAAACGGAAGAGATCCGAGTGAACGGAAAAGAAAAAACAAAGGATGAATTCCACTTTCACTTTAAAGAGACATGCTATCAAAATAGCCCTGTTTATGAAACTTCTTATCTGTATGGGAATCAAGAAACTTCGAAGTTAGAAATACTTAAAAAAAAAGAAAAGATATTAGTAAATACAATTAAGAATAAGAAATATAAGAAAAGATAAGAGGAAATTCGTCCATTACCTACATATTTTAGTGCTTCTCCTATAAAGAAACTCAGAACACCAACTACATTCGTAATTCCATCAACTATTCGCCTATCAAAAACATGAGAAAATTCTGCTAATCCTCGTATACTGTTAGTTAAAGATGCTTTATAAAAAGAATCTATGTAACCACGATTATATGACCAATTATATATGATATTTATTATATTTTCTCCTAAAAAAAAAAGTTTAATAGGAGCCTTTTTTTTTAATGAATTCATTAAATTCAAATTTTTGAACGATGAATAAACAGGTTTATATAAAAGAAACGCTATAAATATTCCAAAAAGGGCTATACTGACAGAAAAAGTTGCATTTGTAACAAATTCATACCAATCCACAGAATTTTTATGTAAAAGATTTATAGATGAGTTTAACCATTTGGATAATATATCCAAATCTTTTCCTTCTTGAGTAAAAGGAATACCAATAACTCCAACAAAAAAAGTAAATAAAACCAATAGAAGCAGCGGGAATAACATAGTATTATCTACTTCATGAGGATAGGATAAAGTCTTTGTACTATCAAAAGGGGAAATAGTCATAAAGGGTCTGGTTACATTATCATTAATTCGATATGTGTTTGTCGAAAGAAAAGAAGTACCAGCATTATTCTTGATTGGTAATAAAGTTAATAAACTCATTTGTTTTTTTTTTTTTTTACTTTCTTTACCCCATAAAGAAATGGAATGGGCCAAACTACTTGTTTTTCCACTATAATTTTGAAAGTTAATGTTTAAATATCCCTCAAAAGTTAGTAAATAGATTCGAAACATATAAAATGCTGTTAATCCTGCCGTGGAGCAAGCTAGTATTCCAACAATCTGTGAATACAACCAACTATCATTAAGAATTTCATCTTTAGACCAAAAACAAGCAAGAGGTGGAATACCACATAGAGAAAGTGTCCCTAAAAAAAAAGCAGTTTTTGTAATTGGCACATATTTTATTAAACCACCCATAAGAACCATATTTTGACTTTTATTTGGAGAATATCCAACAATAGGCTCCATTGAATGAATAATTGATCCAGATCCTAAAAACAACAATGCTTTAGAATAAGCATGAGTAATCAAATGAAACAAAGCTGTTCGATAAGACCCCATACCTAAAGCTAACATCATATACCCCAATTGAGACATTGTAGAATAGGCTAAACTTCTTTTAATATCGTTTTGAGCAAGAGCTAAAGTAGCTCCTAATAGTACTGTTATTATACTTAGCAAAGATATGAAATTCATTATGTAAGGTATAACTATAAAAAGGGGAAAAAGCCGAGCTACAAGAAAAATTCCCGCTGCCACCATAGTCGCAGCATGGATAAGAGCTGAAATAGGAGTAGGACCCTCCATAGCATCGGGTAACCATACATGAAGGGGAAATTGAGCAGATTTAGCAACTGCACCAGAAAATAATAGGAAGACACATACAGTTCCAAATAAAAAATGGACCCCATTAGTAGAAATTAAGTTATTGAATATTTCGAACAAGTCTCGAAATTCGAAACTACCTGTTACCCAATAAAGACCTAAAATTCCTAATAATAAACCAAAATCCCCGATACGGTTAGTTACAAACGCTTTTTGGCAAGCATTTGCGGCAAGGGGTCGTGTGAACCAAAAACCTATTAATAGATAAGAGCACATTCCAACTAATTCCCAAAAAAGATAAATTTGTATCAAATTAGAACTGGTAACTAATCCCAACATAGATGCATTGAAAAAACTCATATAAGCAAAAAATCTCAAGTATCCTTGATCATGAAACATATAATTATCACTATAAATAAGAACCATAACTCCGATAGTAGTGATTAATATTGACATAATAGAAGTAAGTGGATCGATCAAATAGCCAAACTCTAAAGAAAAATCATTATTGATGGTCCAAGACGATATATATTGAGAAATGGAACTCCTATTTATTAGTTGAATAGATAGGTCGGCTGAAAAAACCATAACTATACTTAATAAGAAAACACTATGAAAAGACCACATACGTCGAAGATTTTTTGTTGCCGTCGGAAAAAAGATAAGCCCTAGTCCTATTCCCATAGGAACTGGAAGTGGAAGGAGAGGTATGATCCATGCATATTGATATGTATGTTCCATAAAAAAATTTTTCTTTCAAAATTGTTTCTAATTCACCAGATCCTATCTAATTGTAAAAGAACAAAATTAAGATAGGTAATAACTAAAAAGGTTTTATTCTTAATTATTCTCAGTGTTTTTTCAATACTTTAAATATTCAAATCAAGAAGTGCAAATTGGTCAAATAACATGGAGAACTTCTTTGTGAAAATGGAATACTTCGTTTTTAACTAATGAAAATTGGAAAATTAGGTATATTCTTTCAACTGGGCCTATTAATAGGAAACTTTATATTTAAAATTTTTATTAGGTCAAAGTTGGGTTCGTAAATTAGTCGATGATTTTGATTCCAGGTATAAATGACTAAAATAAACTGAGATCGAAATGGAAGCTGTTTTTTTTTAGTAACTTAATTCTATCTTTTCACCTATAAAATTTTTTGTCCTTAGTAATATTTTCTGTAATTTTCATATACCTATGATTTTTTTATGAGGTTAGTAGCATATCATCTATGGATAGATAGATAATGAAGAAGAATTCGTTTTGAACAATAGATGTCTTTCACATCCAATGATATTATTGAAAAACCTTTTAAATTTTGAATGGCAGTTCCAAAAAAACGTACTTCTCTGGCCAAAAAGCGTATTCATAAAAGGTTGTGGAAAAGGAAGGGATATTGGGCAGCGTTAAAAGCCTTTTCATTAGGCAAATCCCTTTCTACTGGTAATTCAAAAAGTTTTTTTGTACCAACACCTAAATAATAAAAGATTCAAATAATCGCAATCGGACAAATGTTAATTTAGTGTAGAATATGACTACGAAATTTTTATTATCTAATGCAATACCTAGTAAAGCGTAATATGGAACTTTTTGACTCTTCTATTCTATATAGGATAAAAAATCCTGAAAGCAATATTTTGTTGCGAAATAAAAATCCCCACCTCGGAAATGATAAAACATAAAACATACTCAAAATAAACTATTTGAAACCTTCTATCTGGTGGGGGTTTTTATTTCCCCCATCTCCCCTTTTCGCACAATCTTTTTTTTATGATTTCCTAAGATAGGAGGTAGCACTTTTTATTTACAAATACAACAATGGAGAGCATAAAAGACCTGAACAAACCTCACTATTAAGTTTATTAAGTTCACTAATTTGGACATTTACTAAAAAAAGTTCCGAACAGTTAATTAACGCATTAAATCTCGACACTTGAATAATAATAGCTTATTATTATTTTAAGTAAGCCGCTATGGTGAAATTGGTAGACACGCTGCTCTTAGGAAGCAGTGCTTGAGCATCTCGGTTCGAATCCGAGTGGCGGCACATTCTCTTCTAAAAGAGATACAATAAGTCCTATAATGAATTCAATTCCGATACCTTATTTTTAAAATGGATATGATATTTTTTACTGTCGAACATATATTAACTCATATTTCTTTTTCCCTTGTTTCAATTGTAATTACAATTTATTTGATAAGCTTAGTAGTCGATGAAATGATAGGACTCTCTAATTCTTCTGAAAGAGGTCTAATAGCTATTTTTTTCTGTATAACAGGATTATTAATTATTCGTTGGATTTATTCACACCATTTTCCATTAAGTGATTTATGTGAATCATTAATTTTCCTTTCGTGGAGTTTCTCGATTATTCATATGTTTCCATATTTAAAAAACAAAAACTTACGCGTAATAACTGCACCAAGTGCTATTTTTACTCAAGGGTTTGCCACTTCGAGTCTGTTAACTGAAATGCATCAATCCACAATATTAGTACCCGCTCTGCAATCCCAGTGGTTAATGATGCATGTAAGTATGATGTTATTGGGTTATGCAGCTCTTTTATGTGGATCATTATTATCAGTATCTCTTCTAGTCATTACATTTAGAAAAGATATCCAAATTTTTGCTAAAAGCCATTTATTTTTTACTGAGTTATTTGACTTTGGTCAGATCCAATACATGAATAAAAGAAGGAATGTTTTACAAAGCACCTCCTTTGATTCGGCTAAAAATTATTACCGATCACAATTGATTCAACAATTAGATCATTGGAGTTATCGTGTTATTAGTCTAGGGTTTATCTTTTTAACTATAGGGATTCTTTCCGGAGCAGTCTGGGCTAATGAGGCCTGGGGATCATATTGGAATTGGGACCCAAAAGAAACTTGGGCCTTTATTACGTGGACTATATTCGCGATTTATTTACATACTCGAACAAATATAAATATGAAAGTTGCAAATTCTGCAATTGTAGCTTCTATGGGCTTTATTATAATTTGGATATGCTATTTTGGGGTCAATCTCTTAGGAATAGGGCTACATAGTTATGGTTCGTTTCAATTAACATCTACTTGAATAAAAAAAAAAAAAAAAAAGAATAAAAAAAGGCCTACCGATTAGAGATAGAAAATAGCGTAAATAAAAATCTACGAAATCTTAGTTGAAGTCGTCAAGAGCCGTTTGAATCAATACAATACTTGATTCAAATGGCTCTCACAAAGGCTAAATAGATCCAGTTAAAATTCTTTTTCTATTAATGAGTTAATTAAAGTTAATAAGTCAAAAATTTTTCTTTTTTATTGTATAACGCACAATAAAAAAATAAATGGATTTTTTTATACAAAAATTATCTATAAAAGTATTTACCTAAAATACTTTGAACCTTATCAACTGATAATGAAAACACGAAATCCGGGTAAAGACCAATACCTATTATGGGTAGAACGATGGAGATCGAAACAAATAATTCTCTTGGTCCCGAATCAAAAAAATAGGAATTTGGAACAGTAAATAGCTTGTATCCATAGAACATCTGGCGTGACATAGATAATAAATAAATAGGAGTTAATATCATCCCCATTGCCATTACACAAGTAATTAGTATTTTTGTCATTAAAAGATATTTTTGACTAGTAATTAGTCCAAAAAAGACTATCAATTCCGCAACAAAACCACTCATGCCCGGTAATGCAAGAGAAGCCATCGATAATATACCGAACATGGTGAATATTTTGGGCATTAAGATAGCTATCCCGCCCATTTCATCGAGATAAACAAGACGGATTCGATCATAACCCGTTCCTGCCAAGAAAAAAAGCCCAGCACCAATAAAGCCATGAGAAATTATTTGTAAAAGAGCTCCGTTGAGGCCCGTATCAGTAATAGAGCCAATTCCTATAATTATGAAACCCATATGAGATACAGAAGAATAGGCTATTCGTTTTTTTAAATTACGTTGGCCAAGAGATGTTAAAGCTGCATAGATTATCTGGATCGTACCCACTATTATCAACCATGGAGAAAATATCGAATGAGCGCGGGGTAATAATTCCATATTGATCCGAACCAACCCATATGCTCCCATTTTTAATAAAATTCCAGCTAGAAGCATACAAGTACTGTAATGTGCTTCCCCGTGGGTGTCTGGTAACCAAGTATGTAGGGGTAGAATCGGTAATTTGACAGCAAAAGCAATAAGAAATAAAATATAGAATATTATTTCCAATGCCACAGGATAGGATTGATTAGCTAATATTTCCAAATTTAATGTTGGTTCATTGGAACCATATAAACCGATCCCCAGAACTCCCATTAACAGAAAAATGGAACCTCCTGCAGTGTACAAAATAAACTTGGTAGCTGAGTATAGACGTTTCTTTCCTCCCCACAAGGATACAAGTAAATAAACAGGAATTAATTCTAACTCCCACATGATGAAAAAAAGTAAAAGGTCTCGGGAAGAAAATGATCCTATTTGGCCACTATACATTGCTAACATCAAGAAATGGAAAAATCGTGAATCTCGAGTAACTGGCCAAGCCGCTAAAGTAGCTAAAGTAGTAATAAATCCCGTTAATAAAATGGGTCCTATAGAAAGTCCATCTATTCCTAATCTCCAGTAAAAAGAAAAAAAATGTATCCATTTATACTCCTCTGCCAGTTGTATTAAAGGATCGTCGAATCGGAAATGATAACGGAATGCATAGGTCATTAGAAGGAGTTCTAGGATACATATACATATAGTGTACCACCTTATTATTTTATTTCCTTTCTGAGGGAGAAAGAAAATAAAAGAACCCGCAGATATCGGAAAAGCTACAATTAATGTTAACCAAGGAAAAAAGTTCATGGTAAAGATAAGATACACTTAGACCATAAAAAACCCGTACTAAAAAAAAAAGAAATAGAAACTATATATTATTTTGAGCACGGGTTTTTGTCGGTAAAAAAAGGATTAGTGCTATTTTTTTTGAACGTATCAATAAGCTAGACCCATGCTACGAGTTGTTTCATGCCATAAATAAACCCGAACACTCAAGAAATCCGTTGGACAAGCGGATTCACATCGTTTACAACCAACACAGTCTTCTGTTCGTGGGGCGGATGCTATTTGTTTAGCTTTACACCCGTCCCACGGTATCATTTCTAATACATCTGTGGGGCAGGCTCGAACACATTGAGTACATCCTATACATGTATCATAAATCTTTACTGAATGTGACATTGAATCTCTAAATTTTTGAATGTCATAAATTTTCAATCTAATAAACTTGTACATGAATCATGTATTTAGATATCAGATGAATCAATGATTTACCAAAATTTTTATACAAAATTAATTTATGGATCAGCTTATACAAAAGAGTAAAGATACTTTTATTGAGTACATCTTCGTAAACAGGAATATGAACCTATATTTAATATCATACATACTAATTGGACTTACTGAATAACAATTTTTTTATTTGCGTTGATAAAGATTCAAATTTTGGAATGCATATTATTTATTCAACAAATTTGATTGATTGGTGCGAGTTGATTTTCTATTACGATAAATTGAGGAAATAATTGCTGGTCCAATAGCTGCTTCAGCGGCTGCAATAGCTATGACAAAAATGGAGAAAATATCTCCTACTAATTGGCGGCTATCAAAAAAATCAGAAAATGTTACGAAGTTTATATTAACTGCATTTAGGATAAGTTCAAGACACATAAGGGCTCTAACCATATTTCGGCTCGTGATCAATCCATAGATACCGATAGAAAATAAATAGGCACTCAAAACAAGTACATATTCGAGCATCATTGACCGACTCCTTATCAATCTTGATTCATTTCAATATGAACAACAACTCAACTTATTCTATTGACTAGAATCTAAAAAGTACAGAACAAGGACAAAGAAATATATTTCTAATATTGAGAATAGGTAATAGATTGAATTAAAAGCATTTCTTATCTTATCTATGCTATGAACGTTCGAAAGCTTTATTACTGACGAGCTACCGCAATTGCACCTATCAAAGCAAATAAAAGAATTATTGAGATGAGCTCAAATGGAAGAAAAAAATCTGTTGATAAATGAATCCCAATTTGTTGACTATTACTTATCAAATCCTGTTCTACAATATGGTTTGATCTTGTAGTCCAAATAATCCCGTACCATGAGGTATCTGGAATAGTAGTAATTAGTGAAACAAAAATACTTGTACAAACCACTGAAGTAACTCCATCTCCAACAGTCCACAACTGGAAATCTTTGTAATATTCTGAGCCATTAATAAACATCACAGCAAATATGATTAAAACATTTATAGCTCCCACATAAATAAGAAGTTGGGCAGCAGCTACAAAATGGGAATTCGATGAAATATAGAATAAGGATATACAAACAAGAACTAATCCCAATGAAAAGGCGGAATAAATTGGATTAGTAAATAATACTACTCCTAGACCTCCTAATATAAGACCTGATCCCAGAAAGATTAAAAGAAAATCATGTATTGGTCCCGGTAAATCCATTATATATAATATAAAATAAGAAATAAAAAAATCGAAATGTTTCATGAACTTATTGATCGGACCAGGAAAAGTAAAATTATCGGGGATATCTATTTTTTTTTTTAATTGAAAGAATAAATGTGTATTGATATAGGTTCAAAAATAGGACCAATATCATTCTTTTTTGAGGTTCAATTCGGCAGTTCAAAAAAAAATTCCTTTATTTAGATCAAAAGACGACATTAGTAATTCTAAATTTTTTATAAAAGGGGGTTTTAGCCATTTTTTATTTGAGGCGCATTCCAGATTGTTCGAATTGTGTAATCGTCAATTAATGCCAATGGTAAACGACCCAAAGCAATTTGATTATAATTCAATTCGTGACGATCATACGTAGAAAGCTCATATTCTTCAGTCATTGATAAACAATTTGTGGGGCAATACTCAATGCAATTACCACAAAATATACAGATTCCAAAATCAATACTGTAATTAAACAATTGTTTCTTTCGGATCCTAGTTTGTAGTTTCCAATCAACAACAGGTAAATTTATAGGGCATACGCGAACACATACTTCACAAGCAATGCATTTATCAAATTCAAAGTGAATTCGACCACGGAAACGTTCTGATGGAATTAATTTCTCATAAGGATATTGAATCGTTACAGGTAAACGATTTGCGTGGGATAAAGTAATCATAAAACCTTGACCGATATACCTTGCAGCTCGTACTGTTTGTTGACCATAATTGATGAAACCAGTTACCATAGGGAACATATCGTGAATAGGTATGAATAATTTGATGATTGTTTCCTTCTCTTGTTTGAGATAAGTCTACGTATAGACTCGCATGGTTAGAGTGAAAGGAGTTGGGAAGAAGTTGTTAATAATAAATTACCGAGAGAAATAGGTAAAAGAAATTTCCATCCAAGATTTAATAATTGATCCATTCTCAGCCTAGGTAACGTCCATCTTGTTGTAATAGGAATGAACAAAAACAAATAAGTTTTAACTAATGTAATCAAAATACTAATGATTGTTCCAAAGACTCCGCCTGCTTTTTCAAAAAGTTCAGGAACGAATATATATGGAATAGAGAGATTCCAACCGCCCAAGTAAAGAACTATTACAAAAAATGAAGAAACTAATAGATTTAGATAGGACGCAACAAAAAATAAACCAAATTTGATACCTGAATATTCGGTTTGATAACCTGCTACTAATTCTTCTTCTGCTTCTGGTAAATCGAAGGGTAACCTCTCACATTCTGCTAGGGAAGCAATTAGAAAAACGATAAACCCTATCGGTTGACGCCACAAATTCCACCCCCACAAACCATATTTTGACTGTGCTTCAACTATATCAACTGTACTTGAACTATTAGATAATCATAGTCGATGATAACATTACTGTTACTATCGCTATTACAGAACCGTACATGAGATTTTCACCTCATACGGCTCCTCTAGGAGCCTAAATAAATTTAAGGACCGGGTTAGTATTTTTTAACGCCATATACTTGTATGTTAGATAGAGTCAAAATATATGGAAAAGCCCCGAATTAGCCCAATGTAATTCCGTCTGCTATAAAAAAAGTATTTCTGAATTAATCTCATCCTTTACTTTTACTTTAATTGTAAAAATTTCAATATTTTTTTTTTGAGTAATAACTTACTCCGTCAATAAAATACTCCTTTTAGTAATATATATATAAATATTTCAACCCAGGATTTTCGATTACGAAAAAAGCATTACATACATATTCCATTACTTCATCACTCATTACAGGACTTTTATCCCTCTGAATCTAACTATATTAAAGAAAGAGTCGCTCTTTTTTATTGGAATTGCATTCTTTCTAGTTTGTTCGTTCCTGTTCTTCTTTCTCAAAAACGGAAAAAAGGGGGTCTTTTCAAAAAGGATTCTTTCGTTCCTGATAGTTTTTTTTCAGTGGATAGGGGCATACTCTGGATCGGAATCGTGGGAAGTACTACCGGATCATTTCTACCAACTTAAAGCCCCAATGAGTGTTCCTTTTATGCGGAAATGCTTTTTTGTATAATTTGCATAATCTCTATTACTAATCCTTTGTGTACCTTGGTATTTCTAACCACCCACTCATTTTTTATCAACTCACTATTATGGTAATACATACAAACGATAGTGAAAAACCCATAAAGTTGGTTGTTATTTTAAACCCGCTTCAAGTCAGGATGGTCAATCAACCGATCTTGGGATAAACAGTGTGAATTACTTATGTTTACTTATGTTTAATCCTTATACATAGGAAATGAGACTTACTATTTTTACTGCAAATTTCGAAGCTGTTTTCTTTCACTCATAGAACTATCTGATTGTGTTCATCAGTCGGGTTAATGAACAAAAAAAGAAAGCGATTTCTTTAATAACGAAAAGAAAAGGACAATAGGGAAAATGTTTCAACGAATCGCACGTAGAGATATTGATAACACGCATAGAGTTAATGGTATTTCATAACTAATCGATTGAGCAGCAGCCCGTAAACCACCTAAAAAAGAATATTTATTATTTGATCCATATCCTGACATAAGAAGTCCAATTGGAGAAATACTTGAAATGGCAATCCATAAAAAAACACCAATATTGAGATCGGCTAGAACAAGATGATAGCCAAAAGGGATTACTGAATAACTTAATAGAATTGATATGACTGCTATGGATGGTCCGATATTGAATAAATAAGTATCGCCTCTAGATGGAAGAAGATTTTCTTTGAAAAGTAGTTTTGTACCATCTGCTAAAGCTTGGAGAATTCCAAAAGGTCCAGCATATTCAGGTCCAATACGTTGTTGTAGCCCCGCAGCTATTTCTCTTTCTAACCACACAATTACTAGTACACCTATTGTGATTCCTACTATAACAGTCAAAATCGGAATAAGCATCAATATGATTTCATACACATCTTTTAAGGATTCCCATTTTGAAAAAGCATTGATATCTTGTACTTCTGTTCTATCAATTATCATTTCAACGATCAACTTCTCCCATAATGATATCTATACTACCTAGTATCGTCATAATATCAGCCAATTTCATTCTTTTAACTAACTGAGGAAGAATTTGCAAATTGATAAAACCCGGTGGTCGAATTTTCCATCTCCAAGGAAAAATTCGACCATCTCCTAGCAGAAAAATACCCAATTCGCCCTTTGGGGCTTCGACTCTCGCATAAAGTTCTTGTTTCGACAATTCAAAAGTAGGAGAGGTTTTTTTACTAATGAAGCGATATTCAAAATCATTCCATTTGGAATCCCTTACTTTCTCAAAACATCGTATTTCTAAATTCTCATAAGGTCCTCCCGGAATTCCTTCCAAAGCTTGCTGAATAATTTTGATAGATTCCTCAATTTCACTGATCCTTACTAAATAACGAGCTAACGAATCTCCTTCTTTTTGCCATTGGACTTCCCAATCAAATTCGTCATAACACTCATAATGATCAACTTTACGAAGATCCCATTCTATTCCGGACGCTCGTAGCATTGGGCCCGATAAACCCCAATTTAGTGCTTCTTCTCCACTCAAAATTCCTACTCCCTCAACACGTTCTAAAAAAATAGGATTCCGTGTAATAAGTTTTTGATATTCCGAAATTCCGGTTAAAAAATAGTCGCAGAAATCAATGCATTTATCTATCCAACCATGCGGTAAATCAGCGGCAACTCCTCCGATACGAAAAAAATTATGCATCAATCTCATACCAGTAGCAGCTTCGAAGAGATCATATACTAATTCTCGTTCTCGGAAAATGTAGAAGAAGGGAGTTTGTGCACCAATATCTGCCATAAAAGGGCCAAGCCATAATAAATGAGAAGCTATACGACTTAATTCTAACATAATTACTCTAATATAACTGGCTCGTTTAGGTACTTGAATATTCCCTAACTGTTCCGGTGCATTTACGGTTATGGCCTCGGTGAACATAGTAGCCAAATAATCCCAACGAGTTACATAAGGTAAATATTGTATAATTGTTCTATTTTCTGCAATTTTTTCCATTCCTCTGTGTAAATACCCCAATATTGGTTCACAGTCAACAACATCTTCACCATCTAGAGTAATGATGAGTCGAAGAACGCCGTGCATTGATGGGTGTTGAGGTCCCATATTTACTATCATAAGTTCATTTCTTATAATTGGTACATTCATAGGTTGTTCCTTGATTCATTTTTCTAGGAATTGCAGAAAACAAAAAGAAATTCAGCAAAAGTCATGATCCAATAACCAATAAATTGAATTTTAGTTCTTGAAATTAACGAATTTTTGGTTCCCGAATATCCAGTCGATCAATTAATTCTTTATAACGTATTCCATTTTTTTTTGACAAATAAGCCAGCAGTCGTTGACGTTTTCCCAGAATTTTTTTTAGACCTCTCTGAGATAAATAATCTTTTCTGTGCAATTCCAAATGTGAAGTAAGTCTTCGGATTTGCTGCGTGAAATTTACTACTTGAAATTCAACGGCTCCTTTGGTTTCTTCTTTTTTTTCTTGTTTTTGGGAAATAACTGAGAAAACGGAATTCTTTAGCATAAAAGTAAATCCTCTCCAACTTTTTTAAAATATGAATTTTATGAATCAGTAATAATAATGTTGGACATTTTAATTTGGTAGATTTTTTTTCGTTCTGGGCTTTTTAATTTTTTGAAAATCAAATAACCATTAATAATCCAACTCCGTTTTTTATTTGATTCATTCTTTAGATAGAAAAAGGGGTGGAACTCAGAACATAAAAGAGAGAAAAATTAAACTTTAAATAATCCAAAAATTTTGATGAATTATGGATCGAATTGATATATTATTGAATTAGTATTCATGTATTAGAATAGAATATAAGACAATACGTGTCTACGTCTGTTTAGTTTTTTCTGGGCGATATGTTACAGAATAGAAATCAAAATATCCTATCATGCATTTCATACATTTAGAATTGTGAATACATAGGTATTCTTAACATACTGAAAGAACTCCCAGTATTAGTATTAAACCAATAACGATTCATAGAAACTAAATCTTCTAATTGACAAGTCGGCCAAAGAAAAAACTTTAATCTATTAAGACGGTTGCTTTCAACCAAAAATGGACCATAAATTTTTACATTGTTTCCGTTGCCAAATACCATATTTAGATCTATACCTTTGGTTTTTTTTGAATTAAAAGAAATTAAAATTCTTAACTCTTTGCGACGGCTTGGCGATAAAATAGTTTCAAGAACAAGTAAACTGGAATTTTTTATGTCTCTATTTCCAAGAATTTTTTGCTCTTTTGCAATGGATTTTGAAAAATCCTTTTTTTCTCGATACCTTAGATTAGGTTGATAATTAGTCTTCTGAAATAATGAAATCCGTATGGTTTGATACATAAGAAATTGTCCAGGATTATTTATAGACATATGAACGGGTTCAATAAAAAATATCCCCCTTTGCATCCATTCTGTAACATACTTATGACTCGGCATTATATCTAGATTTATTGTTCCTCTTTGAATAGCGGATAGAGCGCTTTCTCGTGGATTTCGCAAGCTAAGCAGGAGACAATATACTTTGATATTTTTCATTATTGTTATATTGAAAAAAAAAGACCATCTCAATTGAACAAGCAAATGACTTGTTAGTACAAAATCGAGGTCTTCCTCTGTATTGCTTTCGTTTATACGTTTTTTTATGTCTGATTCCACACTATAGTCTAAAAAATCACCATAGTCTGAAACATCTTTTTCTTGGTTTAAGAGAACAGATCCAAGATTCCATTTTTGCTTTAGAGTGATATTCTTTTTTTCACTCAAACTTTTCTTTTCATTAAAATTTAAAAGAAGTGATTGGATTGGTATGCTCCACAGTTTTAATTTATATACATTATAAAGCAGTATCAATTCTGGTAAGAACCAAAGTTCTTTATTCAAAATAGGAAATTCTTCGTTCATTCCCAGCCAATCGAAAAAGCTTTGAATCCTTGGGTGGGTTTGCTCAGTTTGGCGAGTCGTCAAATCAAAAAGACCCCTCTTATCGATTTGTTCAATTAGTTGATAATTACTTATCTTAGTATTCTTGGTATTAGTCTGGATCCAGGCTTCAATATTGACCCTTTTTCTAAGACACAACTGGATAATTCTGTAATAAAAAACGGATTTATCCATATCTGTAATAGCTTTTTCGCCTAAAGAAGTGTTATCTCCTAGCGTAAAAAGTTTTCTTTTATTTGTGTTGTAATTATAGGATATTTTTTGGTTATTGTTTACCTGTGATGGTAAAAAAAAAATAGATGAGTTCTTCTTATTTTCAGAATTAATAGATTTATATGATAAGAGATCATATCGAGAATTTTTTTTAAAATTCCCTTTGTGATTTGATAATGAGTTTAATCCATAATCATGAATTTCCTTTTCGTAACGAATTAACCCATCGTTTTCATATAAATCCCCTTTTGATAAATCCTTATTTTCATTTTGGTTTATAGAGGGGCTATTTTTGTTCTTTTTCCATTTTTTTGGTACCAATCCAGACCATCTAATATGAGATATATTATATTGATAATGATTCTGTAACCAGCTTTTCCATTCATTTATTCCATAAATAAGAAGTTTCTTATCTGTTAATTCCGAATCAAATATTCCTTGTATTCCAAAATCATCCGTTATTTTATCTTTAAGAAAAAGAGCTGTTTCATGATATTGACGTGCAGATCTTAATCTTAAGTTGTATAAGTTAAAAATGCGGCTTTGTGATAATTTATACCCTACAAAGGCTTGTGATAAAGAGGATAAGTCAAAAAACAATTTTGAATTTTTATTACTAATATAAAAAGAGGACTGTCTAAAGTTTCTAAAGTCAATTTTTGTTTCTTTTTTATTTACTTCATTATTGCACGTGTACTTATCCATTTTTTTTTTTTTTGATTCAAAATCAAAAAAAAGTTGTCCCTTGATCCTTATTATATTAATAACTAGGACGATAGCAATGTATATTCTTTCAAAAAAAAAAATTATAAAATACTGTGAGTTAAAGATTAATCGAGTCAGTCGGTTTTTTACTATTTGACAAATAATTTGTATTTTTTTTAATTCTAATCTTTTTATGCCATGCCGCTTTTTGTTAAACCTGTTATTTATCTCAGGAGTTCTAAATTTTTTTTTCTTGTCTTTTATTATTTTTTCTAGTTGATTTCTGATTGTACTTGTTCTAATAGTCATATCTTGCATTTTTTTTTCTGTTAGCAAATGTTTTGTCCAATTTTTCGATCGAGTTGGAATGGGCGATTCGTGAATTATTTGATTATTTTTTATCAAATCTTTGTCATTTTTAGTTTCACCCCCTTCATCTAGCTCGCTCAACCCAAATAAAAAAATTCTGCTTTTTTTTGAGGGGTTGTTTATTAGTCTGTTTAGAACTAGACCACTTTTGTTAATCCAGTTTTTTAGTTCTTTTAACATTTTTAAAATAAAAAAAAAAATTGTTTTTAATTTTCTCATTTTTTTTATGAGTTCTTTAAAAATGGGTACAAAAAAGGAAGGCTCTTTTTGGGGTGAACCAAAAGGCTGTTTGGTTGTCCTCCCCCACACAGTTAAAAAACTAATTTTTTTTTTTTTTTTCAATCGACCCATTTGAGGGAATTCAGGTTTCGATCTATGCCAAGGTTTCAGATAGAAAGGAAATAGGATCTTTATCTGAATACCTTCACTTAACCAGTTTTTCGGCAAGTCTTTTTCGGATAGTTCAACACCACTATAAGTGCATTTAACATGCGTTTCCTTATTCCAATTTTCGAAATCCTCGGACCATTCGGGAAATTGAAATAATAAGATACGGCCAATATTTTTAGCTATTATCAATGAGGGTAATATAATATATTTCCTAAGAATTGATTTTATTATTAATATACAACTCCTTGTTACTTGAGGAGTTAGAATACCATCTGGAGGTTCCTCCGCTATTTCAATCCCTATTGTTGCTTCTCTTTTATACTTCTCATTTTTTTCTTTTTTTTCTGAAAGTTCAAATTCTTTAGTTTTTTTCATCCAATTTCGGAAACTGAGTTTAATCAGGCCATAGATATCAAAATAAGAAAAGATTGATTTCTCGAGTCTGTACAAAAAAAGTGGGGAATGTACATTTGCTTGAGACAGTTTTAAAATCGGTATTTTACGCCTTTGAGCTCGTATAGAGCCCATGATTATATTTCGACGAAAATCCGATTCTTCTGCATACTGCATCAAATAAAATTCCTCTGGTTCTGCTTCGTAATTAGTATAAGTAGGCTCATTTATAGTAAAAACCACTGAAAATCTTGCTTTTCTTGACCGCATTCCAGGGTCCTCTAATACGGCTGCTTCGTATTCTCCTTCTTGCCGTTCAAACTCGTCAATTAATTTGTATGACCGTCGAGGTATTTTTTTATTAATTCCCTTTATTCCCACTGATAATGTTTTTAGTTTTTTATCATACATATTCATTATCTTTTCAAATTCTATAAAATTATTAGAAAGAATAAGACCGTGTATTTTATTTATTAAAGGAGTCTCTAGCCTTTTTTTTATGGAACTTTCACTAAAGAGTGGCGGTGACAATATGCTTTTTGTTGGTCCGCGGTAGGGACCATTTAAGACGGGATCATTTTTTTTTAGCAAATATTCTTTTTTTGCTTCATGAATACGAAATCTAGTTAATAAATCTAGACAAAGATATCTTTTTTGTAGAGCCTCTAGTCTACTTAGAAATTCATTTCTTAGTTTCGTTTTGTTTTGCTCAGTTTTATAAACCCATGTATTTTCTAGTTCATCAGAGATTGAATCTATCGATTCTACCGATCTGAAAAAATTCATCTTTCTTTCTAGCATTTCAAAAAAAGTTTTTAAACTGGGTGGGTAGGTAAAAGAAATTCTTTTTTTTTCATTATCTTGACACGAAAAAAAAAAATATTGTGACATTTCATTTATTATACTATTTTCAAATTTATTGTTTTTTAAATATCGAAACGGACGTCTCCATCGTTTATAGTCGAAAAGAAGAACCACA